CACGGCGGGGGGTTCTATTTTTCTCTTAATGGGAGTTCTGGGTGTCGGTTTATATGGTTCGAATGAACCAACATTAAATTTTGAAACATCAGTTAATCAGTCGTATCCTGTGGCTTTGGAAATCATATTCTATATTGGATTTTTAATTGCTTTTGCTGTCAAATTGCCGATTCTACCCCTACATACATGGTTACCAGATACCCACGGAGAGGCACATTACAGTACTTGTATGCTTCTAGCCGGAATTTTATTAAAAATGGGAGCGTATGGATTGATTCGGATTAATATGGAATTATTACCACACGCTCATTCTATATTTTCTCCTTGGTTGATGGTAGTAGGCACAATACAAATAATCTATGCAGCTTCAACATCTCCCGGCCAACGTAATTTAAAAAAAAGAATAGCCTATTCCTCCGTATCTCATATGGGTTTCATACTTATAGGAATTGCTTCGATAACCGATACGGGACTCAATGGAGCTATTTTACAAATAATCTCTCATGGCTTTATTGGTGCTGCACTTTTTTTCTTGGCGGGAACGAGCTATGATAGAATACGTCTTGTTTATCTCGATGAAATGGGTGGAGTAGCTATCCCCATGCCAAAAATCTTTACAATGTTCAGTAGTTTTTCCATGGCTTCCCTTGCATTACCGGGTATGAGTGGTTTTGTTGCAGAAGTGCTAGTATTTTTAGGAATAATTACCAGCCAAAAATATCTTTTAATGCCCAAAATTGCCATCACTTTTGTAATGGCAATTGGAATGATATTAACTCCTATTTATTTATTATCTATGTCACGCCAGATATTCTATGGATACAAGTTATTTAATACTCCAAACTCTTATGTTTTTGATTCTGGACCGCGCGAGTTATTTGTTTCCATCTCCATTTTTATACCCGTAATAGGTATTGGTATGTACCCCGATTTTGTTCTTTCACTATCAGTTGACAAGGTTGAAGGTATTCTATCTAATTATTTTTATAGATAGTTTTCTAAAAAAAAACTCCTATTATTTTTAGAGTTGGTTGGCTAATGAAAAAAAAAAAAAAGAAGTATTTTTATTCTCTTAAATTAAATTTTAAATAAAGTCAAAACAAACTATGAATTTAAAATTTTACCCAATGTACTCGGTCTTTGCGAGAACCGTGTGAATCAAGTAGTATAGTGATTCACGCGGTTCTCGCCGGTTGAGACAAGATGCTTTATATACACCGTATTGCATTCTGTTTGTATTCTTAAGAACTTTTCTTGAATTTAACTATAGGTTAACGTGAATGAACCATAACTATGTAGCCCTATTCCTAATAGATTGACCCCAAAATAGCATATCCAAATGATAAGAAAGCCTAGAGTCGCCACAATTGCGGAATTTGCTCCTTGCAAATTTTTATTTGTTCGAGTATGCAAATAAATTGCGAATACGATCCAAGTAATAAAGGCCCAAGTTTCTTTTGGATCCCAACTCCAATATGATCCCCATGCTTCATTAGCCCATACTGCTCCTGAAAGAATACCTATGGTTAAAAAGATAAATCCTAGGCTAATCACACGATAACTCCAATAATCCAATTGTTGAATAAATTGGGCCTTGTAATAATTCTTATCAGAAAAAAAAGAAGTTTTTTGAAAAATATTGTTTCTTTCATTCTTGTATTGGATTTCACCAAATGAAAACGACTCATTTAATTTTAATAAATTATTACTTTTAGAACTATAAAAAATATTTCTAAATGTAATGACTAGAAGTGCTACTGATAATAATGATCCACAAAGAAGAGCCGCATAGCTCAATATCATCATACTTACGTGCATTATTAACCACTCCGATTGTAGAGCAGGTACTAATATTGTGGGTTTGTGTATTTCATTTAAAAGACCCGAAGTAGCAAAGCCTTGGGTAAAAATAGTAATTGAGGCAGTTATTGTGGTTAAATCATTTTTTCTTATTTTGAAATAAGGCACTATATGAATAAGGGAGAAACTCCATGAAAGAAAAATTAATGATTCATATAAATCACTTAGCGGGAAATGGCCTGAATAAATCCAACGAGTGGTTAATAATCCTGTTAGACATAAAAAAGTAGCTATCATCCCCTTTTCTGACGAATCATATGGTTTTATGATTTCATTGCCAAATAAGGTTATCAAATGAAGTGTGATTACAATTGAAACAATAGAAAAAGAAATATGAGTTAATATATGCTCTAAAGTTGAAAATATCATAAAAATGAAAAAAGGGGAGGGAATCCCCTATATTAATTAAGAAATAGAAATAGGGAATTTAATTTATTTTTATTATAAGATCTATTGGATCTCTTTTAGAAGATGGCATGCCGCCACTCGGACTCGAACCGAGATGCTCTAGCACTGCTTCCTAAGAGCAGCGTGTCTACCGATTTCACCATAGCGGCTTGCTCGAACTCATAATACCCTATTTATGTTCAATCGTCGAGATTGAACAAGTCAATTCAATCAAATAAGTTTTTTTAGTAAAGATTCAAATTGATAAAAAAATGAGTTCAAAAGTCAATTTGAAGGTTCATTAGTTTCATTTTTTACTTTTATTGTCATTCTTTCTGGTTTATCTGATTTTATAAATTTGAAACAAAAAATCAATTTGATCAATTCATTTAAAATATGTCAATTTTGGATTATTCCAAATTGACACATTTTTTGTACATAACATTGCAACAATTAAGTTCTTTTATTGATATTGATTGGGCTGAAAATTGGAGATATATAGAAAACTCATTCCATATAGTAAATAAATTAAGAAGTCAGAAAGTTATCCAAAAATTTTTAACACGGAATCAATTAGTTTAAACACTTCATTAATTTGAACTAAAAATATTATATCTGGCCTTCCCGAGAAACATAAGAATTTGTCATTCTTGTAAAGGTCGATGGGGAAAAGAAGACTCCCCACCACCAAAATTTGAGTGAAAATATACTAAAAATAAAATCAATAAAAAATTTTGTATTTTTTCTTTCTTCTTTTTTTTTTTTTAGAATTCAGAAAACAGAAGAATTCTTTTATAAAATTCAAATTAAGGGTCTATTTCATATTGAGTTCATATTGATTAGAATAGGTACTGCCAATTATTCATTTTATATTCACTTTGATATTAACAAATTAATGAGCCGATTTTTTGATCTGATTATTCCGATATTTTAGGACTTATTTGTTTGTCGTACAAAAAAACTTTTTGAACTCCCGGTAGAAAGAGATTTCCCTAATGACAAAGCTTTTAACGCCGCCCCATATCCTTTCCTTTTCCAAATATTTTTACGAATACGCTTTTTTGATATCGAAGTACGTTTTTTTGGAACTGCCATTTAAAAGTTACTCATTGTTATAGTTGGATGTGAAAGACATCTATTGTTCAAAACGAATTCTTATTTCTTATTCATTATATATTTTTTATCTAAAAAAGATTCTCTTCATATATCTAAATAAGATTTTCTTCATAAAAAAGAAATATAGATATGTCAAATATCCGTTAAAATTGGATCAAAAATTACTCGAAATAAAAAAATTTTTGTTTTGGAACTTTTAGTTCTCGTTGTTTATCTCTCAAAGTTCTATCTTTAGAATCTGCTAAATCAAACTTAATAAAAGAAATAAATAACCTAAAAACCCTTTATTTTCCTTATTCTATACTTTATTTACATGTAATAAAATACCTCAAAGGATTGTAAACTTTTGCCTAATAAATGGAGTCTTTTTTTAGTCAAACTTGATAAAAAAGGTTCATTTTAGATCTATAATCTTCTAAACTTTACTAATAAATTGTTTTGATTGAAATAGAAAACAATCAATCCCATAATGAATTAGTTAATGAGTTTAAATAAACTAACGAAAATCAAGAGGTTTTTTCATTAGACCAATGCCCTTAGTTAATCCTATAATTCATATCAGGATAAAGTATTCTTTTTAGCCTAAATTTTTATCCTTGCTATATTTTCATTTTCCTATTATAAGTATTCGTTTTTATATGTCACTTAGTAATATCATTTGACCAACTGTAACTTCTTGTTTTGAATATTTGAACGATTTTGAAAAGACTCAGAATAAATACTAATATAAAATTATTCAATAAGTTAGTGCATATCTTGATTTTTTATTGACTTTTTTCGAAAGAGGTAAGATCCGGTGAATCGAAAACAATTAATTAAGAATAAAAAACTTTTTTTATGGAACAGACATATCAATATGCGTGGATAATACCTTTTCTTCCACTTCCAGTTCCTATGTTAATAGGGTTGGGACTTCTTCTTTTTCCGACGGCAACAAAAAGTCTTCGTCGTATGTGGGCTTTTCAGAGCGTTTTATTGTTAAGTATAGTCATGATTTTTTCTCTGAATCTATCTATTCAGCAAATAAATAGCAGTTCTGTCTATCAATATGTATGGTCTTGGATTATAAATAATGATTTTTCTTTAGAATTCGGATACTTGATCGATCCACTTACTTCTATTATGTCAATATTAATCACTACTGTTGGAATTATGGTTCTGATTTATAGTGATAATTATATGTCTCATGATCACGGATATTTGAGATTTTTTGCTTATATGAGTTTTTTCAGTACTTCCATGTTGGGATTAGTTACTAGTTCAAATTTGATACAAATTTATATTTTTTGGGAATTGGTTGGAATGTGTTCGTATCTATTAATAGGATTTTGGTTCACACGACCTGTTGCAGCAAAGGCTTGTCAAAAAGCATTTGTAACTAATCGTGTTGGTGATTTTGGTTTATTATTAGGCATTTTAGGGTTTTATTGGATAACGGGGAGTTTCGAATTTCGTGATTTATTTCAAATATTCAATAACTTGATTTCTAATAATGAGGTCAATTCTGTATTTGTTACTTTGTGCGCTGTTCTATTATTTGCTGGTGCGATTGCTAAATCTGCACAATTTCCCCTTCATGTATGGTTACCTGATGCAATGGAAGGGCCGACCCCTATTTCGGCCCTTATACATGCTGC